AAGAATTCTCGACGTGAAAACACAGAGACAGAGGGCTGATCTTTGAATAGGGAAAAGAATGGATCCGCAGGGTCCCAAATGAATTGGCTTGGTCGAAAAAAGCCTTGTTCTTTGGAAGATCTATCTCGTGTCTGGTACTGCATGGTTCCACTCTGCAAGAACTCCGAATCATTCTCTTGAAGCTCATCCTCTTTATGATAAATGATCCATTTGCCCCGAAATGACCCAGTCCAATAGGGAAATCCCAATTCAGTGGGCCTTTTGATACAATCAAATAGATTGCCACAAAGGCGCCATATTCTAGGAGCCCAAACTATGTGATTGAATAAATCCTCCTCTATCTGTTGCGGATCGAGGGCCCCTTCCCCTTCTTCAAACTCCGATTCGTATTTTTCATATAGAAATCCCTGATCAATGATAGAACAAGATCCATTTTGCATCATATCTAACTGATTCCTTGGTTCGGACCGAAGAAGTAATGTCACTCGATTATTATCAAACTGACTGCAAGATTTTTCTGTCCGTGAGGATCCCGCCAGAGCCAGAGCGCCTTCTACTTCTAATAGTAAGAATAGTAATAGGCCATGAACTAGATCAGAATCATTCTCAACGAATCCATAAGAAGTGATCCAATTTTTTTCATCGTGTCTGGATGAAGACCAAAGATCTTGAGCGACCGATCCGGCAGAACAACTCAAAAGATAAAGAAGTATCGTGAATTTCTTCATGCTCGTTCCAAGTTCGAAGTACCATTTGTACAAATAAGAATCCCCTACCTTACATGATTTCTTCTTCATATAGATAGATATAGGATCTATGGGGCAATTACTTAGAAGTACATTTTGTGTAACAGCCTTTCCTATCTGATAGAAAAGGATCCCATGATCCTGAACCGATCTTATCTGGGATCGAAAATCCCAAGTTTTTCTATGAAGAGCTGATCTAATTGTATTAGTTTCTATAATGGATTTCTTCTGTGTAATACTAATTGATAGGGCCTCATTGATAAGTGCTACAAGATCTCGCGCATTGGAACCCATGGTTATGGACCCGAATCCGTTAGTATGGAACATCTTCTTTTCCAAGTGAAATCCCCTAGTATATGAAAGAATGAAAAAGTGCTTTCGTTGTTGTGGAAGAAGAAGCCTTCGTATCTTAATGCATGTATTGAATTTATTCGGAGCTATTAGAGCGGGATCCACTTTTTGGGGAATATGAGTCGAAGCAAGAACAAGAATCTTTCCAGTGGAACATCTTTCACAATCCCTGGAGAGATAGTTCTCTAATAGACCGAGGGATAAGTAATTCGACTCATTCACATGCAGATCATGAATGTTTGGAATCCATATTATGCAAGGAGACATTGCTTTTGCTAATTCGAATTGAAGGGTTATATCAAATCGGTCTATTTTCGGCGTCATATACATAGTTAGCACATTCGTCATAGTTAGCAGCTCCGTATCAATATCAAGGTCATCATCACTATCATCAATATCGTCACTATCATCAATATCGATATCATCAAGAAGATAACCTTTAGGCTTGTCATCCAGGAACTTGTTCGGAAAGACCGTAATGAAAGGAACATAGGAGTTCGTCGCTAGGTATTTGACCAAACAGGATCGTCCAGTTCCTATAGAACCTATCACTAAAATACCTCTAGAAGGGGATAGGGCTAAGCGGAGCGAAAAGGGTTTTCCATGAGGAGATGGGGAAGGGGAATGAAAACTATCAGCCCCACACGAGGTTTGTGAATAAGTGATTGTCTGATAATGAGCAAGGAATATCCGTCTTTCTGCTAAACAGGATCTATTGAACTCATAATTCATTAGATCCTTTTGATGAATGTCAACTAAGTATCGTAAGGAAATTGATCCCGGTTGTTCAATCATTTGATAACCAGAGTCATTCTTTGTTAAATGATCACTATGAGTCAGACTCAATAGGATTTGATCAATCCTTTTTTCTGTCGTTAAGGTGGAGAACTGAACCAAGAATTCTCTTTCTTCATCATCAATCGAATCACTGTTCGCGACCCAGAATTCTATTTTCTCATCAATCCAATCACCGTTCACGTTTTTTCTTTTTCTTATCAATGAATAGATCTCTTTACTTGTACGACTTAGATGTCTCGTATTTCTCGAAAAAATGATTCGATTGATGGGATTTGGTATGAGATCGATGAGATTGATCTTCCAATATTTCTTCTTAGAACGGATTGATTTGACCCCATAAGCGGGACCACCACCCAATAGCATGTTGCCACCAGAAGCAGAACCCCGTATTTCTTCCAGAGAATCTCCTAATTGTTCCAGAACAACTAGAAAGAGATTCTTTAACCAGAAAGGATTCATTTCAGATGTAGGATACCTATCCAGAAGTTTTCGAGATTCCATCATGTATGATGGAATCATCAAAGATTTGATCTTTTCTAACTCTGTCTGTAACTCACTAGAGGCTCGGGAAACAAAGAGAAGATGTATACGAACGAGATATCCAGCAACAAGAAGAAGGAAAAAGATGGAATAGAGGAACTCCCGAGCATTTGTTGATCTCAGATGTGTCCGTATCAATGGAACGGGTGACTCATTATTTCGATGAATCGTTTCGTCGGACAGAAGAAGATTCTGTAAACATTGACTCGAAATCTCACTGATCAGAGTCCATTGTGGAAGAATATTCTGAGGAATTGGCCGTGATATATCTGATCCATGCATCATATCATGAAAAATGGATACAAATTTTTGACTACTACTCAGTATCGGCAATGGGTCTGAAAGAGTATCTAAAAGGGTGAAATTGAGATATTTGCACCCTGTCGAAGTAAGGAACCATGGCATATATGTTTGGAACAGATTCCATTTTGAGACACTATCTCGTTGAAAGGTTCTATACATCTGCCCTTTCTCAACGCATTTCTTTAGACAAAGACTCCGTTTTTTCCTCTTTCCGAATGGTAAATACTTCTCAGAACATGGAGTGTGAATCAAACCCATGTTTGAATTGAAACTGAGATACTGATGCAAGTTATTCCCTTCTGAATCAGATAGATTCATATCTGAAAGAGGCTGACAATAAGTTTTTTCCAAATTGACTATTTGTTCCTCTGTTAGAGGTGTTGAAGAAATGTCTGCGATCGAGTAAATAGCTCCACGAACGAATGGATCGGATCGAATTGGAAAATGGAAAGATTTGTACGATTTGTACAAGTTATACGCTTCATCACCACTTTGTGGGAAATCTTTAGGTATGAAGATGTCAGATACCTGCGACTCGATTGGTGAAATAGTCTCTCTCTCCAAAAAGAGATCTTTTTTTTTACCCACGCACAAAGAAAAGATTTTGTTGCGAATGGACAAGATATTGAGGAATTGTCCATATGTAAGATCATAATTATTGATACGGGTCTTTTCCACATCAAAGGGGAATCTTTTGTTACAATAGAACCAGAAGTGATGTGGATCATTCAAGAATCGAAGTCGATTTGCTTTATAAAAAGAAGATAGCAAAGAACTTCTATGAAATGGTTTCACGGGATTCAGCCAATTGTCTCGATCGTGGGATATCATTGAGAAATAGGAATCCGTGTTATCAAAGGATTTCCTGCGATTCTTTCTAGTATGGAATGAGTCAATCACCCGCTTTGGTCTCTTTTTGAACAAAAATGGTAATATTGTTCCTCCATTGATCAAGAATTTTGGTCTTTGGGAAGTATCATGATCATCCAATAAGAAGGGTTTCAATTTCTTCAAATGAACGATTTGAACACCTATGGATTCTAACAACTGATTGTAGAGTTGATCATTCGGACCTTTCAATTCATAGATGTGGATCTCGGACCTATGAATGGGGATATTCCCGATACTCACAAAGAAAAAGAGAAGTGACTTGGACAAAAAGAGAAGTGACTTGGACAAAAAGAAACGAAGTGGCTTATACAAATCTTCTTTGTCGATAGCCTCGGACCAATCAATCGAATATTGATTAATACGTAATCGATCGAACACTACTTGCACTACTTGAAAAGGATTCTTCTGTTCAGAAACGAAATGTTCCAAATGTTCCTGGAAATTCTTGCTCCCATTGGACCATTTGTATCTATATGCATCAGGATCCTGATTCATGGATCTCTCGGTTCGAGAAATAAGAGGATCAAACCATTTCTTCTGACTCTTTTTCAAATTCGATAAATGTTGGTTGATCGTATATTTCATTATAGTTATATGATTCAGAGTATCATTTCCTATCTGATCCCTTTGAATTCCATATTCGAAGTTGCGATCGGATCTATTCATTAAAAAGAATCGATTCGATACATTTCTTATGTACCCATAGGTGCTATATTGGATTTGAATCAGATTTCGGATCAATCTATATTGATTGACTGCCTCCATTATGTTGTTGCTAGCAAATACCGCTGTTTTTAGTTTGGGATCTTCCAACTCATTCCCGCAGTAGATCCGGACCAATTTTTTTCTGATCCTTCGAGAAAAAGATTCATTCTCCTCATAAAAAAGAGGAGGTAGAACCAATAAAGATTTCTTTTTCGATTCATCTCTGGAGTTGAATACCTCATTCAAGAATTTTTTTTGATCCAACCCGTAGGAATCAATAGAAAAGGCAAATCCCCTACGAAACACCAGATCCGGCTCGGTTATTGATAGAGTGAATAGATCCGCCATTTCTGGGAATCTCTCTTCTGATTCAAAAAAATCGTGGCGTAACGCGTATCCCCCTTTGTTCCGGTCATGGAATAGATGAAAGAAATCAAAAAATGGATTCTTGTTCAAGAATGAAATCTTATTGGAGCTGTCCATATCCGGTTCATCCTTCGGAACCAGATCCGGGATGTGATATGGTTCCGAAGGATGAATTGAGACGGTATCTTGTAAATACGTAATTATCTTGAATATATCAACCATTTCTTTATTTTCCGCTCGCCTGGAAGAGACAAAAGAAACATCTTGTTTTTTCTTCAACAATTTATGATCTCTAGTGGA